GATCGTTTTAGGAGGCCCTAATGACTATAGATCGAACCTATCCAATTTTTACAGTACGATGGTTGGCTGTTCACGGCCTAGCTGTACCTACCGTCTTTTTTTTGGGATCAATATCAGCAATGCAGTTCATCCAACGATAAACTTAATCCGAATTATAGAGCTACGACACAATCAAACCCGAACGAACAAAATGTTGAATTGAATCGTACCAGTCTCTACTGGGGGTTATTACTCATTTTTGTACTTGCTGTTTTATTTTCCAATTATTTCTTCAATTAAGAAAAAGAAAGAGAATAAATAAGATTCTCTTAGCTCATTCGGAAGGATCTCATAATTTAATTATCCATGACTGTTTATGTCTCTAGCATGACCACTTGATGAAATCTGGAGGGAAGTGGGGTAAATGGCCGATACTACTGGAAGGATTCCTCTTTGGATAATAGGTACTGTAGCTGGTATTCTTGTAATCGGTTTAATAGGTATTTTCTTTTATGGTTCATATTCCGGATTGGGTTCATCCCTGTAGTAATCGAATGAATTGAGTTATCAACATGAAAGCGTAAGAACTCAACGGGATTCCCTTCCTTGTTTGTTTGATTCGAAGGGGAAGGGCCCGTTGAGTTCTTAAGAATCATACTATTTTTTTCGTCTAAATGATAAAATGAAATAATAAAATGGATTTCTTTTTCTTTTCAAAAACTCCATTTTTCTCATTTTTCTGATCATGTTTTTTAAAAATTCACTTCATTGATTTATTCAGACCACCTCTTCTTTTTATATGATAGTATCTATTTGTATAAGATAAGTTGATTGAAGAAGTTTTATTTAATTAATAAAATTTCCTCTCTTTTTTTGTTTTGTTTGTCCACCACTCCATATATTATACGTAAAGGGGGCGTAGGGTAACGGGTTTCTGATACATCTGGAAAAATCGAAACCAAGACTAGGAATTTTTAACAAACAGGATCAAGAATCATTACTCTTTCGTTTCGACACAAGAAAAAAGGATTTTTCTACACCCCTTTCTTGTGTCGAAGACTGGGAAGACAAATAATCCCTTCTAGGATTTTTTCTTCCACGCATTTATCCCCCGCTTCCTTATGTCTAGTATTTAGACAAATTTTACTTTCTTTCTATTTAGAATAGAAAACTATTGATACGTCTTATGTCTTATGGCAGTGAAATCTATCAATAGTAACATAGTCCTACTACTCCAATAAAAAAAACTAAATCAAAATAATGAAAGTCAAATACTCTTCTTTAAATTCTACATTACATACTCTTTTTCTACGAGATGCTGGGAATCCCTTGTACCACATAGTATGTAGATTTTGAAGAAGAGTATAAATAAGACAAAGGAGTTTTCAGAATTTAATTTTTTTTTTATTTTTTTGATCATAAATAATCGCCAACAAGAATTTGGTTCTTTTTACGAACTTGATATCGATAAATCTGCGAATCTAGAAATTCATTTCGGCCAATTGAACCTTCTCAAACTGTTTCTTTTTAAGAACCAAAAAGATTTGTGCCAAAATAACAGATGCCAAGAAGAACAAAAGTCCTTGGACACGTAATGGATCTTGAAGTACTATTTCTGCATCTCCCTGACCAAATCCGCCTATATTAGGATTACTCGTTAATGGTTGATCAAATTTGATAGATTCGCCCTCGGAAACAAGAAGTTCTGGTCCGGGAGGGATAATATCAACCACTTGACGTCCCTCCGACGCATCCGTTATGGTTATCTCATATCCCCCTTTTTCTTTTCGTATGATTTTGCTTACTATACCTGCTGCTGTAGCATTATAAACCGTATTGTTACTCTTGCTGCCGTCGGGATAAATCTGACCCCTTCCCCTGTTACCGCCTACGTATATAGGATATTTTAAGAAGTGAACATCCTTCGTAGTAGCAGGGTCCGGGGAAAGAATAGGGAAGGTTATTTCACTATATTTTTTACCAGGGACAGGGCCTACCACAAGAATATTTTTTTTATTGGGGCGATAGCTCTGAAAAGACAAATTGCCAATCCTTTCTTTCATCTCGGGAGAAATACGATCGGGAGGAGCTAATTCAAACCCCTCCGGTAAAATAAGAACAGCCCCCACGTTCAACCCCCCCTTTTTACCATTAGCAAGAACCTGTTTCAGTTGCATATCATAAGGAATTCGAACAACTGCTTCAAATACAGTATCAGGAAGTACCGCTTGTGGAACCTCAATCTCCACGGGCTTATTAGCTAAATGGCAATTGGCACATACAATACGCCCAGTCGCTTCTCGTGGATTTTCATAACCCTGCTGTGCAAAAATGGGATATGCACTTGAAATGGATGTCCGAGTTAAGATATATATCATGAGCGATACGGAAATAGATCGAGTAATCTGTTTCTTTAGCCAAGAAAAAGCATTTCTAGTTTGCATGGTCCAATCATTGATCGCGAAAATTTCTACAATAAATTGGGTAGGTCGCTAGTATAGTTCCCTAGCCACGATTCTGCTATTTGCTGGAATAATCTAGAAATAATATAGGATGAATCTTCCCGATGGTTAGAAATAGAAAGATAAAATACGATTTTCAATACTTTGCTTATGTACAACTACAAAGTACCAAGCATTCTAATTGGATTAGATTAATATCAATGGATCCTTTATCAGTCATTCATTGAATGATAAATAACTACAAGTGACGGAGACAGACGATTTAAATAACGGAAAATCCAATATTTAAAAATTGTATCGAGAATGACTGGGAAGGTGGAAACAAGACCAGATATAATTTGATCATTATGAACAAACCCAAAATCTTTATAGATAGAGCCAATAATTAATTCCCAACCGCGGGGTGAATGGAATCCGATACATAAATCAGTTAATAAAAGAATAGAAAAAGCTTTTACTGTGTCACTTACGTTATATAGGAATTCCTGAGCCCAAGAGTTAAGAATAACAAGTTTTTCATTACCCAAAATTGAATACCCGCTTAGAATAATAAAACAGATGATATTTGTTGAGAAGTGCAAAATCGTATGGATACGATTCTCATTTTGCATCTTGATTAATTGGATCGTTTCTTTATGGATTCCTATCCCAAACTCTTCGAGATGTGTTTCCGAGTATTCCTTGATCATTTCGTCCAAGAAGAGGAGTTCCTCTAATTCTATGAATTTTTCTAGAAGACTCTTTTCTTGAATAGTATTCAAGAAAATTTCGGATTGCCCAGTATTCCACCAATTAGTAACCCAAGATTCCAGACATTTATTAACTGAGAAAGAAATCCACCAGGGCAAAAATACTATATATGCAAGATAGAAAAGAGGGGTGAATGCTTTCTTTTTTGCCATTTTTTCATCTGTGAATTGTTAATCAACCCATCCGTACACTCTATGCGATCGAATATTTCTTACACACATGAGTTTTATACAAGGTATCGAACTTATGAATCTATTTTCTTTGTGATTTTGTGGTTAGTCTTTGAATCTAGAAAGAATACAGAAATAGGCTAAGAATTCACTTCGAATGAAGAAATTGAGAATATTGTTTCCTGATATCTCAATTGGTCAAATTCAAAATCAAGTGTCTCCTTTCGATGAATGATCGAAAGAACCACTTTAAGTAATGAATATTGTTCAGATTTTGAGAAGAAAGAACTCCCTTGCTATCAAAATATCCAATATTTCGAAAAAATTTCACTAATTACCCATAGTCAGGAATAGAATAATTGAGGGAAAGATATTACGATGATAAAAAAAAATGACTGGCAAAAGATAAATTGGCTAGTTCTCATTATTTAATTAAGAAATCCAATTGTTGGTCATTAAAGAATACAAAAGAAAGAATTTCCAATTTACAAGATATGATCTATCTGGATCTAAAGTGTCAATTCCAACAAATATTGAACTAAAAAAAATTTCTTGATTTCGAAATGGTTTGCCATCTGAGATGAATCTATTATTTCGATTTGTTATTTGTTATTGAATTGCGTGGGTTTACATACGCATAAAGACCATAAAAAGAGTTTCGTTTTATGGTTCTTTCATATACGTTTTCTTTAATTGAATGAACGTTCTGATTCTCAATTTCTCAAAATACTTCAATTGGTACACGCAAGAAATAGGCTAATTCAGCAGCCTTTTGTTCAATTTCTCGTGGAGTCAAATTCTCATCAGTACGGGTTAAGGGAATGGACCCCTGGCCTCGGATGTCCATATAAAGAACACGACGAGCATAAATACCCTCTTTAACTTCTATTCTAACGGACTGAATATCTTTTATAAGGAATCGGAGGAATATGCGACGATTTTTTCCCGGAAATCCCCAACGAAAAATACAGACTATTCCTTCCTTTATATCGAATCGATCATAACCACTACCTACATTCCAGGAAATTGTGCACCACAAATAAGAGCTAATAAAGAGACCCGCAATTCCGTAGAAAGACATCACGATTCCTTGTGGAAAAAAAATGATTTGCTGAGGCGGAAAAAAAGATATCAAATTTCTACCAAGATAACTGGAAGTTCCAACTAATAAGAAGCCTAATGAACCTAAAAAAAGGATAAAGGCCCAGCAGAAATTACTTATTTTTCGAGACCCCGTTATAAGTTCTATCCATATATGTTCTGATCGCCAAGTCATACTTTACCCGATTGCATTTTATTAGAATTGAGATAATACCCCATAGAAATTTGACTTTACTTTTTTGTTTCCGAAGTAACTCTCATCAACTAGCACTAGTTTGAGGTGAACTAGCACTAGTTTGATGTCAACCTTTAGGAGTAATTCATCAAATTGGTTAAATCTAAAATAATAACATACTCTTTATTTAATACGATCCCACTATACATATCGATATACATAGAGATTAACCGACTACATTTCAGCCATCCAGTGATCCTGATCTATTTGAAAATTACTAGAATGGATATATCCATATATCATGTTTCTGCAGGCATAAGAGTTTTTTCCTTTATGTTCGGTAGAAATCACATGTTATACTCTATTCCAATAAATAGATATCCGTGTTATGATACAAGTCCACGTTTTCAAAAAAAAATGGATGAGATTGGGTCCCAGCGTATCTAAACAATCTTGTTTTTTTGAACATGAATAAATAAAGAAGCCATTGCAATTGCCGGAAAGACTAGGCCTACTAACGGCACAAAAATAGATGGAAGGTTCAAATTTGTCATAGAAGGGGTACCTCGATTTACTATATTGTATCTGTTATTATGTTATTATATAAATAAAGATATCTTGTAATAATTAAATAATTATAATTAAATTAAGAATTTGAATTCTAATTAGATAATATTTATTATTAATAGAATTTGAAGAATTTGAAATTCTTAGTATAGATCTAAGTATCTATATATCTAAATCTAACTGAGTACGTATAATAAGAATAAGTGCAAAGAATGTAGAACTAAATAAATGGACTTATTCATCTCTTACATGAGAAAGATATGTATCATAATAAACTTTATTATTCATTTCTTTGTCTTTTGTTCTTGTCTTCTAATTTTCTAAAAATAGATAAAGAGATTATCGAAAGATTCGTTCGAATCCGACCCAACATGAATTTTTAGCTAAAATGGTTTTTAGGGAGATAGAGAAAGATACAAAACTCTATTATCTATATTTTAATTTCAAATTATATACCTAAGACAAGAAGAAATTCGTTTTATTTTCCTAATTTCACGAAAGGAAGAACTCACTCTTGGTGATAAAGGCTTCTTGATTCGTAATCAGGAATATAGGTCAAAAAAGAGTTATCCTCAACTTTAGTTTTGATTCTTTCTACAATTAGATCTTCTATCACCAAAGAAAGGGCCATTATTATCTTATTTACTTTATCTTATTTACTTTGATTCCGATAAACTAACTACTTTTTTGCTACAAACACAAATAAAATAAAATAATGGCCTTAGTGCTCTACTTGATTTTGCTTGACTTTTGATTCAAAGGAAAAAAGGCGTGGAGCTTAAATAACTCACTCAGAACGCTTTTTAAAAGATTACGTGGTACAATTAGGTCGAATAAACCCTTCTGGAATAAGTATTCAGCTACTTGTGAACCTTCGGGTACTGTTTTATTCAATGTTTGTTCAATTACTCTTTTACCTGCAAATGCAATGTAGGCATTGGGTTCGGCAATAATGATATCCCCCAACATACCAAAACTAGCTGTCACTCCACCAGTTGTCGGAGATGTAAGGATTGATACATAAAATAATTTTTTATTTAATTGATAATCATATAAAGCAGACGATATTTTAGCCATTTGCATCAAGCTCAAACTTCCTTCCTGCATGCGCGCCCCCCCAGAAGCACACACTATAATAAGAGGTAAAATTTGATTGGCAGCGTGTTCAATCAAACGGGTGATTTTCTCTCCGACTACGGATCCCATACTACCCCCCATAAACTGAAAATCCATAACCCCAATTGCTACGGGAATGCCGTTTATTTGGCCTATGCCTGTTTGAACAGCCTCGGTTAATCCTGTCTTTCTTTGATAAGAATCAATACGATCTTTATAAGGCTCCTCTTCCGAATGAAATTCAATGGGATCCAGAGAGACCATGTCTTCATCCATAGGATCCCAAGTACCCGGATCGACCAAAAGTTCAATTCTATCCGAACTACTCATTTTCAAATGATATCCACATTGTTCACAAATATTCATTTTTGATTTAAAAAATTTCTTATAATTTAATCCATAACAATTCTCGCATTGAACCCACAAATGCCTGTATTTTTGAGTTACCTCGAGATCATTAGAACTTTCTCTTATAGTTAAATCACTGCCATTAGTTAAATCACTGCCAATAGTTAAATCACTGCCAATAGTTAAATCACTGCCATTAGTTAAATCACTGCCAATAGTTAAATCACTGCCAATAGTTAAATCACTGCCATTAGAACTTTCTCTTATAGTTAAATCACTGCCCTTTGTGCGAGTTTGTATACTGGAACCCTCGTTTTCACTACTATTTTTACTTTCACCACCACAAACGGCCCTATAAATGTAACTGTCACTGTAATTCTCACTACCACTTATAATGGAAGTATCTATACAGATTTGAGACTGAAGATAATTATCAATGCAACTATTAATGTGATTATTCCAACTATATTGAGTATCATACATGTAAGAATTATAGTAGGGATCTTCGCCCCTAAATCCATTATTCAGATAACTCGAGTTTCGATAACTATAAAAAGAACTTTCTAGTTCACTCAGAAAAGAATGATCGTTGTCAATCTCAAAAATCTGATTTTCAATATCAAAATAGATGGAATAACTGTCTCCATTCCTATCACTAACTACAAAAGTGTCATCAGAGATGAAATTCCGAATGTCTTTAACGCCGAATAAATAATCAACATTACTGCAACTAGGAATGTTTTTCACTTTTCGATTTGGATCTTCACTGGTATTTTCAATAGGACCAAGACTGCCCATTGATTTATTTAGCCCACACCTGCGTTCGAACTCC